TCTTGGTCGTGAATATCTGAATAGGACGAACCCGCCTCCGTGGATATCTTTGCTTCGGAACAAAGCAATTAGAATTAGGCTCGGTCAACTGGAATGTGTATTATCCGTATGGGAGATCTTCCATCCATCGACCTGAGACGAAGAGAAAGGTCTATCTATCTTCTTTAGTTATTCAATGAAACCAATGATTCGTTATTGGAGCAGATAGCAACAACCATTTCAGCGGACATGCGTATTTTCCGATGGATTTACATGGTTTCATTAGTATAAATTGTTTGATGTAGCGAGTAATAGGCTCTTTCGCCGTTCAAGAATTCTTGTTTAAGCAGTTCATATCATCCACACATAGTGATCTAAGATTTCAATTCTTCCATGTTTCAGCAGTAGCATATTGTTCCACGGAGTTAAGGCCAAAAAGATGGAAGAAACAAGTGTTTCCACGACTCTACCATCCGGCCAATTCTGTTCCACTTAATCCCCTTTTCATGGGCACATATCTTTACGGCTAAGGAATGGGGAATCTTTCTCCTGTTACATGAATCAAATGTTTCATTTCATCCGGGAAAAGCCATCTCTTTCTCAACAATGTCTTTGTCATTTGATCCAATAGCGTTCCGTTAGATAGGAACAGATTTGATAAATACTGATAACTCTCGGATAGAGTATTAGAACGGAAAGGTCCATTAGATAATGAACTATTGGTTCTAAACCATCTCTGGCGATGAATCAACAATTCGAAGTGCTTTTCTTGCGTATTCTTGATGAACCAGCGTTTATATATAGATGTAGGAGGATTTGTTTGGGAAGCAATAAGCCCCTTTGACATCTCTTCATCTGCAAAGAATTCTCGACGTGAAAACACAGAGACAGAGGGCTGATCTTTGAATAGGGAAAAGAATGGATCCGCAGGGTCCCAAATGAATTGGCTTGTTCGAAAAAAGCCTTGTTCTTTGGAAGATCTATCTCGTGTCTGGTACTGCATGGTTCCACTCTGCAAGAACTCCGAATCATTCTCTTGAAGCTCATCCTCTTTATGATAAATGATCCATTTGCCCCGAAATGACCCAGTCCAATAGGGAAATCCCAATTCAGTGGGCCTTTCAATACAATCAAATAGATTAGGGCGCCATATTCTAGGAGCCCAAACTATGTGATTGAATAAATCCTCCTCTATCTGTTGCGGATCGAGGGCCCCTTCCCCTTCTTCAAACTCCGATTCGTATTTTTCATATAGAAATCTCTGATCAACGATAGAACAAGATCCATTTTGCATCATATCTAACTGATTCCTTGGTTCGGACCGAAGAAGTAATGTCACTCGATTATTATCAAACTGACTGCAATATTTTTCTGTCCGTGAGGATCCCGCCAGAGCCAGAGTGCCTTCTACTTCTAATAGTAATAATAGTAATAGGACATGAACTAGATCAGAATCATTCTCAACGAATCCATAAGAAGTGATCCAATTTTTTTCATCGTGTCTGGATGAAGACCAAAGATCTTGAGCGACCGATCCGGCAGAACAACTCAAAAGATAAAGAAGTATCGTTAATTTCTTCATGCTCGTTCCAAGTTCGAAGTACCATTTGTACAAATAAGAATCCCCTCCCTTACATGATTTCTTCTTCATATAGATAGATATAGGATCTATGGGGCAATTACTTAGAAGTACATTTTGTGTAACAGCCCTTCCTATCTGATAGAAAAGGATCCCATGATCCTGAACCGATCTTATCTGGGATCGAAAATCCCAAGTTTTTCTATGAAGAGCTGATCTAATTGTATTAGTTTCTATAATGGATTTCTTCTGTGTAATACTAATTGATAGGGCCTCATTGATAAGTGCTACAAGATCTCGCGCATTGGAACCCATGGTTATGGACCCGAATCCGTTAGTATGGAACATCTTCTTTTCCAAGTGAAATCCCCTAGTATATGAAAGAATGAAAAAGTGCTTTCGTTGTTGTGGAAGAAGAAGCCTTCGTATCTTAATGCATGTATTTAATTTATTCGGAGCTATTAGAGCGGGATCCACTTTTTGGGGAATATGAGTCGAAGCAATAACAAGAATCTTTCCAGTGTAACATCTTTCACAATCCCTGGAGAGATAGTTCTCTAATAGACCGAGGGATAAGTAATTCGACTCATTCACATGCAGATCATGAATGTTTGGAATCCATATTATGCAAGGAGACATTGCTTTTGCTAATTCGAATTGAAGGGTGATATCAAATAGGTCTATTTTCGGCGTCATATACATAGTTAGCACATTCGTCATAGTTAGCAGCTCCGTATCAATATCAAGGTCATCATCAATATCGTCACTATCATCAATATCGTCACTATCATCAATATCAATATCATCAATAAGATAACCTTTAGGCTTGTCATCCAGGAACTTGTTCGGAAATACCGTAATGAAAGGAACATAGGAGTTTGTCGCTAGGTATTTGACCAAACAGGATCGTCCAGTTCCTATAGAACCTATCACTAAAATACC